GTTAATGTAGCTTAAACAAACAAAGCGAAGCACTGAAAATGCTTAGATGAGTTACTAAACTCCATAAACAAATAGGTTTGGTCCCAGCCTTTTTATTAGTTTCTAGCAAAATTACACATGCAAGTATCCGCACCCCAGTGAAAATGCCCTCCAAGTCGCAATGCGATAAAAAGGAGCAGGTATCAAGCACGCCACAGCAGCTCACGACACCTTGCTTAGCCACACCCCCACGGGAGACAGCAGTGATAAAAATTAGGCCATAAACGAAAGTTCGACCAAATTATGCTACTCAGGGTTGGTAAATTTCGTGCCAGCCACCGCGGCCATACGATTAACCCAAACTAATAAAACTACGGCGTAAAGCGTGTTTAATATATAATCATATTAATAAAGCCAAATTATAACTAATCCGTAAAAAGTCTTAGTTACAGTAAGACCATTGACGAAAGTAGCTTTAAATACAATGATCCCACGACAGCTAAGACCCAAACTGGGATTAGATACCCCACTATGCTTAGCCTTAAACCCAAAAAGTTAAAACTAACAAAACTACTCGCCAGAGTACTACTAGCCAAAGCCTGAAACTCAAAGGACTTGGCGGTGCTTTACATCCCTCTAGAGGAGCCTGTTCTATAATCGATAACCCCCGATAAACCTCACCAATCCTGGCCAATTCCGCCTATATACCGCCATCCTCAGCAAACCCTAAAAAGGAAAAACAGTAAGCTCAAGCATATTACATAAAAACGTTAGGTCAAGGTGTAGCTCATGGATTGGAAAGCAATGGGCTACATTCCCTGACTAACAGGTTACCATTTATAAACGAAAGCCCTTGTGAAATCAAGTACTAAAGGTGGATTTAGCAGTAAACTAAGAATAGAGTGCCTAGTTGAAAAGGGCCATAAAGCACGCACACACCGCCCGTCACCCTCCTCGATTACCTACGATAGTTAACAAGCCATAGCTAGCACACCATCACATGTACTAGAGGAGATAAGTCGTAACAAGGTAAGTGTACTGGAAAGTGCACTTGGATAATCCAAAGTGTAGCTTAACACAAAGCATCTAGCTTACACCTAGAAGATTTCATACAAATGACCACTTTGAGCCGTACCTAGCTCAAAAAAAAAAACAAAATACAACTAGCACTGCCTAATAAAACAAAACATTTAAACAGACATAAAAGTATAGGAGATAGAAATTACAATAGAAGCTATAGAGAAAGTACCGCAAGGGAACCATGAAAGAACTGAACCAAAGCAATAAACAGCAAAGCTTACCCCTTCTACCTTTTGCATAATGAATTAACTAGACTGCCCTAGCAAAGAGAACTCAAGTTAGCCCCCCCGAAACCAGACGAGCTATTTACGAACAACTTTACAGAGTAAACTCATCTATGTGGCAAAATAGTGAGAAGATTCGCAAATAGAGGTGACAAGCCAATCGAGCCTGGTGATAGCTGGTTATCCAGGAAAAGAATATTAGTTCAAATTTAAATTTACCTAAAAACCTAGTAATTATAATGTAAATTTAAATTATAGTCTAAAGAGGTACAGCTCTTTAGACAAAGACTACAATCTTAACTAGAGAGTAAGCATACAAACTATCAAAGTTGGCCTAAAAGCAGCCACCAATTAAGAAAGCGTTCAAGCTCAACATAACACACTACATCAATACCATAATTACTAAGCCAACTCCTAAAACATAACTGGATTATTCTATTATTACATAGAAGAAACACTGTTAATATGAGTAACAAGAAAATTTTCTCCAAGCACATGTGTATAACAGACCGAATACTCACTGATAATTAACAAAAAGCAAACCCAACCAAACAACAGGACACTTGCCCAACAACTTGTTAGCCCAACACAGGAGTGCACCATGGAAAGATTAAAAAGAGTAAAAGGAACTAGGCAAACACGAATTCCGCCTGTTTACCAAAAACATCACCTCTAGCATGCCCAGTATTAGAGGCACTGCCTGCCCAGTGACAATAGTTAAACGGCCGCGGTATCCTGACCGTGCAAAGGTAGCATAATCACTTGTTCTTTAAATAAGGACTTGAATGAAGGGCCACACGAGAATTCTACTGTCTCTTACTCTAAATCAGTGAAATTGACCTTCCCGTGAAGAGGCGGGAATGACTAAATAAGACGAGAAGACCCTATGGAGCTTTAATTGCATGCTCTATCAGACACTAAAAATACCCAAAAGGTATAAAACGCTCTTACTAGCGCAGCAATTTAGGTTGGGGTGACCTCGGAGTATAACTCAACCTCCGAGTGATTTAAAACCTAGACAAACAAGTCAAAGAAACAAAAATCACTTATTGATCCAAATCAAATTTGATCAACGAAATAAGTTACCCTAGGGATAACAGCGCAATCCTATTTAAGAGCCCCTATCGACAATAGGGTTTACGACCTCGATGTTGGATCAGGACATCCTAATGGTGCAGCAGCTATTAATGGTTCGTTTGTTCAACGATTAAAGTCCTACGTGATCTGAGTTCAGACCGGAGTAATCCAGGTCGGTTTCTATCTATTTTTTGTCCCTCCCAGTACGAAAGGATAAGAGAGACGGGGCCAACTTCCCAAAAGCGCCCTCAAGACTAACAGATGATACAGTATGAATCTGGAGCATAAAAACTAACCCACCCTAGACCAGGGTTTGTTAGAGTGGCAGAGCCCGGTAATTGCATAAAACTTAAACCTTTACAACCAGAGGTTCAACTCCTCTCTCTAACAACATGTTCTTCCTAAACTTACTACTAATAATTATCCCAGTACTAGTAGCCGTAGCTTTCCTAACCCTAACTGAACGCAAGGTACTAGGCTATATACAACTACGTAAAGGCCCTAACATCGTAGGACCATGAGGTCTACTACAACCAATCGCCGATGCAGTTAAATTATTTACCAAAGAACCCCTACGACCTACAACATCATCCATCACTATATTTATTATAGCCCCAATTCTAGCTCTAATACTAGCACTAACCATATGAACCCCTCTACCCATACCTCAACCCATAATTAACATAAACCTGGGCATTCTATTCATACTCTCTATATCTAGCCTAGCAGTGTACTCCATTTTATGATCAGGCTGAGCTTCCAACTCAAACTATGCTCTAATTGGAGCCCTCCGGGCCGTAGCACAGACAATCTCTTATGAAGTCACACTAGCAATTATCCTTCTATCTGTACTACTAATAAACGGCTCATATACCCTACCAACCCTGATCACTACCCAACAATACATATGACTGATCTTACCATCATGGCCACTAGCAATAATATGATTTATCTCCACTCTAGCCGAAACCAACCGGGCCCCCTTCGACCTGACAGAAGGAGAATCAGAGCTAGTTTCAGGATTCAATGTAGAATATGCAGGAGGCCCATTCGCATTATTCTTCCTAGCAGAATACGCCAACATCATCATAATAAATGCCCTAACTACAGTCCTATTTCTAGGGGCCTGAAACTACCCCACCGCCCCAGAACTAAACACTATCAGCTTCATAACCAAAACCCTCATACTCACCATAGCTTTCTTATGGGTTCGAGCCTCATATCCACGGTTTCGATACGACCAACTTATGCACTTACTATGAAAAAATTTCCTCCCCCTAACACTAGCACTATGCATATGACACATCACCATACCAATCACCACAGCAGGCATTCCCCCCATAACATAAGAAATATGTCTGATAAAAGAGTTACTTTGATAGAGTAAACCATAGAGGATAAAACCCTCTTATTTCTAGAACTATAGGAGTCGAACCTAATCTTAAGAATCCAAAAATCTTCGTGCTACCATTTACACCAAATCCTAAGTAAGGTCAGCTAAATAAGCTATCGGGCCCATACCCCGAAAATGTTGGTTTATATCCTTCCCGTACTAATAAACCCCATCATCCTATCAATCATCGCATCAACCATCATCTTAGGGACTATCATTGTTATAATAAGCTCCCATTGGCTTATAATTTGACTAGGTTTTGAAATAAACATACTAGCAATTATTCCAATCCTAATAAAAACCCACAACCCACGATCAACAGAAGCCTCCGCCAAATACTTTTTCACCCAGACAACCGCATCAGCACTACTACTCCTAGCCGTAATTATCAACCTAATATACTCAGGACAATGAACAACCACCAAACCATTAAACAACCTAGCCTCATCTATCATGACCCTAGCACTAGCTATAAAACTAGGCCTCTCCCCATTCCACTACTGAGTGCCAGAAGTTACCCAAGGAATCCCCCTATCATCAGGACTAATCTTACTAACATGACAAAAACTAGCCCCATTATCTGTACTATACAATATAGCACCAAACATCAATTCAGACCTACTACTAACAATATCTATGCTATCCATCCTGTTAGGAGGATGAGGCGGCCTCAACCAAACCCAACTACGCAAAATAATAGCATACTCTTCTATTGCCCATATAGGATGAATAACTGCCATCATTATCTACAACCCTGCCATAACAATCTTAAACCTAGTAATCTACATCCTATTAACAACCACTATATTCCTCATACTCATTAACAACTCTACAACCACAACCCTGTCTCTAGCCCATACATGAAACAATACGCCACTGCTCACTATTACCATACTATTGACCCTGCTCTCACTAGGGGGCCTTCCCCCACTCACCGGCTTCATGCCAAAATGAATAATTATCCAAGAACTAACAAAAAATGACGCAATTATCCTACCTTTACTTATAGCCATAGCCGCCCTACTCAACCTATACTTCTATATACGCCTAGCATACGCTACAGCACTAACCATGTTCCCTACCATAAACAATATAAAAATAAAATGGCACCTAAAAACCATAAAACAGACTCCACTTCTACCCCCTCTAATTATTATCTCAACCATAGCACTTCCACTAACCCCCATAATCATGGCATTAAACTAGGAGTTTAGGTTAACCTAGACCAAGAGCCTTCAAAGCCCTAAGCAAGTTTATACAACTTAACTCCTGGTATAAGGACTGCAGGACCACACCCTACATCAATTGAATGCAAATCAACTACTTTAATTAAGCTAAGACCTTACTAGATTGATGGGCTTCAAACCCACGAAACTTTAGTTAACAGCTAAAAACCCTAGTCAACTGGCTTCAATCTACTTCTCCCGCCGTTAGGGGAAAAAAGGCGGGAGAAGCCCCGGCAGGATTGAAGCTGCTTCTTTGAATTTGCAATTCAACGTGCAATACACCACAGGGCTTGGTAAAAAGAGGACTTTACCTCTGTGCTTAGATTTACAGCCTAATGCCTACTCGGCCATTTTACCTATGTTCACAACACGTTGACTATTTTCAACAAACCATAAAGACATTGGCACACTTTACATAATCTTCGGCGCTTGGGCCGGGATAATTGGTACCGCTCTGAGCCTGATTATCCGTGCTGAACTAGGCCAACCAGGAGCCCTCATAGGCGACGACCAAATTTACAATGTAGTTGTAACCGCCCATGCCTTCGTAATAATCTTCTTCATAGTTATGCCCATCATAATTGGCGGATTTGGCAACTGACTTATTCCCCTTATGATTGGAGCCCCTGACATGGCCTTCCCGCGAATAAATAACATGAGCTTTTGACTGTTACCACCATCCTTTCTACTACTACTGGCCTCCTCCATGGTAGAGGCCGGCGTAGGGACTGGTTGAACCGTCTACCCACCTTTAGCAGGCAACCTCGCTCACGCAGGAGCTTCTGTAGACCTGGCTATTTTTTCTTTGCACCTGGCAGGGGTCTCATCAATTCTTGGGGCTATTAACTTTATTACTACTATCATTAACATAAAACCTCCCGCTCTAAACCAGTACCAAACCCCCTTATTTGTCTGATCAGTTGTAATCACAGCCGTTCTATTACTGTTATCACTACCAGTGCTAGCTGCTGGCATTACTATACTACTAACTGACCGAAACTTAAACACTACCTTTTTCGACCCGGCTGGGGGAGGAGATCCAATCTTATATCAGCACTTGTTCTGATTTTTCGGCCACCCAGAAGTATATATCCTAATCCTCCCTGGCTTCGGAATAATTTCTCACATTGTCACATACTACTCAGGCAAAAAAGAGCCTTTCGGGTACATGGGTATAGTTTGAGCCATAATATCCATTGGATTCTTAGGTTTTATTGTATGAGCCCACCATATGTTTACCGTAGGAATGGACGTAGACACACGAGCTTATTTTACCTCTGCAACTATAATCATTGCAATTCCAACAGGTGTAAAAGTATTCAGCTGACTAGCCACCTTGCATGGAGGTAATATTAAATGATCCCCAGCTATACTATGAGCACTAGGCTTTATTTTCCTATTCACAGTAGGAGGCCTAACAGGCATCGTATTAGCTAACTCATCATTAGACATCGTACTACATGATACATATTATGTAGTAGCCCATTTCCACTACGTCTTGTCAATAGGAGCTGTTTTCGCCATCCTAGGAGGATTTGTTCACTGATTCCCACTTTTCTCCGGGTACACACTAAATAACACATGAGCCAAAATCCAGTTCCTAGTTATGTTTGTAGGTGTAAATATAACTTTTTTCCCTCAACATTTTTTAGGTCTATCTGGTATACCACGACGCTACTCCGACTACCCAGATGCCTACGCCACCTGAAATACGGTGTCATCTATAGGCTCCTTCATCTCACTAACAGCCGTCATACTACTAATCTTCATGATCTGAGAGGCATTCGCAGCCAAACGAGAAGTAATGATAGTAGAACTAACAGCTACTAACCTAGAATGACTCCACGGATGTCCTCCTCCATATCACACATTTGAAGAACCAACATACGTAGTCCCAAAATAAGAAAGGAAGGAATCGAACCCCCTAAGATTGGTTTCAAGCCAACATCATAGCCACTATGTCTTTCTCCACCAGCGAGACATTAGTAAAACTTACATAACTTTGTCAAAGTTAAGTTACAAGCGAAACCCTTGTATGTCTCCATGGCTTACCCATCTCAACTAGGACTTCAAGACGCTACTTCTCCTATTATAGAGGAACTACTTCACTTTCATGACCACACACTAATAATTGTATTCCTAATTAGCTCACTAGTACTATATATCATCTCACTAATACTAACAACTAACCTAACACATACAAATACAATAGACGCCCAAGAAGTAGAAACAATCTGGACCATCCTACCCGCTCTGATTTTAATTACAATCGCACTCCCCTCTCTACGAATCCTATATATAATAGATGAAATCAATAATCCTCTGATAACTGTAAAAACTATGGGTCACCAGTGATACTGAAGCTACGAATATACTGATTATGAAGATTTAGCCTTTGACTCCTACATAGTACCCACCACAGACCTAAAACCAGGAGAACTCCGCCTCCTAGAAGTAGATAACCGACTAGTACTGCCGATAGAAATAACAATTCGAATGCTAGTGTCATCCGAAGATGTCCTTCACTCCTGAGCAGTTCCTTCTCTGGGCCTGAAAACTGATGCAATCCCAGGTCGCCTAAACCAAACAACCCTTCTATCCACCCGCCCAGGATTATATTATGGCCAATGCTCTGAAATTTGTGGGTCTAATCACAGCTTTATACCAATTGTCCTCGAAATAGTACCACTAAATCACTTTGAAAAATGATCGGCCTCAATATTAACATCATTAAGAAGCTAGTAGCATTAACCTTTTAAGTTAAAGATAGGGAAACCAAATTCCCCTTAATGGTATGCCACAACTAGATACATCAACCTGAACTATTACAATCGTATCTACCCTACTAACCCTATTCATTATTATACAACTGAAAATCTCTACCTACCTGTACTACCCCTCCCCCCAGCCAATAACCACCAAGACTACCAAATCCCTTGTACCCTGAGAAACTAAATGAACGAAAATTTATTCTCCTCTTTCATTACCCCTACAATAATAGGTCTGCCTATTGTTGTCCTAGTGATTATATTTCCAACCATTATATTCCCATCAACAAACCAGCTAATCTGTAACCGTCTGCTAACAATTCAACAATGGCTTCTTCGACTAACATCTAAACAAATACTTTCAATTCATAATAACAAAGGACAGACCTGGGCTCTGATATTAATGTCCTTAATTATATTTATTGGCACAACCAATCTCCTAGGCCTCCTACCACACTCCTTTACTCCCACAACTCAATTATCAATAAACCTAGGTATAGCCATCCCTTTATGAGCAGGTACCGTTATTCTAGGCTTCCGACACAAAACTAAAGCCTCACTAGCCCACTTCCTACCCCAGGGCACCCCATTACCCCTAATTCCCATGCTAATTATTATCGAAACAATCAGCCTATTTATCCAGCCAATAGCACTAGCGGTGCGATTAACTGCCAACATCACAGCCGGACATTTACTAATTCACCTTATTGGAGGAGCCACATTAGCCTTAATAAACATTAACACAACCATCGCCCTCATCACGTTCATTATCTTACTATTATTAACCATCTTAGAATTCGCCGTAGCTCTCATCCAAGCCTACGTATTTACACTTCTGGTAAGCCTATATCTACACGACAATGCCTAATGACCCACCAAACCCACGCCTACCACATAGTCAATCCAAGCCCATGACCACTAACAGGTGCACTTTCTGCCCTCTTACTGACCTCGGGCTTAGTTATATGATTCCACTTTAACTCCATATTCCTACTACTCCTTGGCCTTGCTACCAACACCCTCACTATATATCAATGATGGCGTGACATTATCCGAGAGAGTACTTTCCAAGGACATCACACACCCATCGTACAAAAAGGTCTTCGCTACGGAATAATTCTTTTTATTATCTCAGAAGTTTTCTTCTTTTCCGGCTTCTTTTGAGCCTTCTATCACTCAAGCCTAGCTCCGACCCCAGAGCTGGGAGGGCTTTGACCTCCAACAGGAATCACCCCACTAAACCCATTAGACGTCCCATTACTAAACACATCCGTACTACTAGCCTCAGGCGTTTCCATCACCTGGGCCCACCACAGCCTAATAGAAGGTAACCGTAAGGGAATACTACAAGCACTAGCCATCACTATTTGCCTGGGATTATATTTTACACTACTACAAGCATCAGAATATTACGAAACCTCCTTCACGATCTCCGATGGTGTTTACGGATCCACTTTCTTCATAGCCACGGGCTTCCATGGATTACACGTAATCATTGGCTCCACCTTCCTCATTGTATGCATACTACGACAACTAAAATTCCACTTCACATCTAGCCACCACTTCGGATTCGAAGCAGCTGCTTGATACTGACACTTCGTAGATGTCGTCTGACTCTTCCTCTACGTATCAATTTATTGATGAGGCTCATGCTCTTTTAGTATTAATCAGTACAACTGACTTCCAATCAGTTAGTTTCGGCAAACCCCGAAGAAGAGCAATAAACATACTGTTAGCTCTAATTACCCACTCCATACTGGCATCCCTCCTAGTGATCATTGCATTCTGACTGCCCCAGACAAACTCATACTCAGAAAAACTGAGCCCTTACGAGTGCGGCTTCGACCCTACTAGTCCAGCCCGCCTGCCGTTCTCCATAAAATTCTTCCTAGTAGCCATCACCTTTCTACTCTTTGATCTAGAAATTGCACTTCTACTCCCCCTTCCATGAGCATACCAAACAAACAACCTAAACAACATGCTCCCTATCTCTCTACTTCTACTCTCTCTGCTAGCCATCAGTCTACTTTATGAATGATCAAATGACGGACTAGAATGATCTGAATAATGATAATTAGTTTAAACAAAACAAGTGATTTCGACTCACTAGATTATGCCAAACTCCATAATTATCAAATGACACTAACGTACATGAACATATTTGTAGCATTCATAATCTCCCTAACAGGCCTACTAATATATCGATCACATATAATGTCCTCCCTATTGTGCCTGGAAGGTATAATATTATCCCTGTTCGTACTAATATCTATCACTATTCTAAGCATTAACATAACACTAGCCAACATACTACCAATTATCCTTCTAGTATTCGCTGCGTGCGAAGCAGCTCTAGGATTATCTTTGCTAGTAATAGTATCAAACACTTACGGTACGGACTATGTTCAAAGCCTAAACCTACTACAATGCTAAAAATTATTATCCCAACCACTATAATCATTCCCCTTACATGATTATCAAAAAATAAACTAGTATGAATCAACACAACAATACATAGCCTAATTATTAATCTCCTGTGTCTCCCTCTAATAGCTCAATTTGGAGACAATAGCATTAACTTATCCCAAATGTTCTTCACCGACGCACTATCCGCACCTCTCCTAATGCTAACTATATGACTGTTACCCCTTATGATTATAGCAAGCCAATCTCACCTATCCAACGAAACACCAACCCGAAAAAAACTATATATCACAATACTTGTAACCCTGCAAGTACTTCTTATCATAACTTTCACCGTCTCTGAACTAATTTTATTCTATATCTTATTTGAAGCCACTTTACTACCTACACTCGTCCTTATTACTCGCTGAGGCGCACAAACTGAGCGCCTGGCCGCAGGGTACTATTTCCTGTTCTATACGCTAGTAGGGTCCCTCCCATTACTAATCGCACTAACCTTTCTCCAGAGTACCCTAGGCTCATTAAACTTCTTACTAAACGAAATCTTAGCCAAACCCCTACCAAACTCATGAACCAACAGTATGCTATGGCTAGCTTGCATAACGGCGTTTATAGTAAAAATGCCCCTATATGGCCTACATCTTTGACTACCAAAAGCCCACGTAGAAGCCCCAATCGCTGGCTCAATAGTCCTAGCCGCCATTCTATTAAAGCTAGGAGGATATGGTATAATACGCATTACAGTCTTATTAGAGCCATTAACAATATCTATATCCTACCCATTCATGATACTCTCCCTATGAGGAATAATTATAACTAGTTCCATCTGCATACGACAAACCGACTTAAAATCTCTCATTGCCTACTCATCAGTAAGCCACATGGCACTTGTAATCACAGCTATCCTTATCCAAACCCCATTAAGCTACATAGGAGCAACAGCACTAATAATCGCCCACGGCCTAACATCCTCAATACTATTCTGTCTAGCAAATACAAACTATGAGCGAATCCACAGTCGAACTATAATCCTGGCTCGAGGACTACAAACAATCCTACCACTAATAGCCGCCTGATGACTACTAGCAAGCACAGCAAACCTCGCCCTTCCTCCAACTATCAACTTCATAGGAGAACTACTAGTAGTTATATCAACATTTTCATGATCAAACCTATCAATCATTCTAATAGGATTTAACATCATCATCACAGCATTATATTCCCTCTATATACTAATCACAACACAACGAGGTAAGCACACTCACCACATCAACAACATTAAGCCCTCCTACACACGAGAAAACACTCTAATAGCAATACATATGCTACCGTTGCTCCTACTAATTATAAACCCAAAAATTATTATAGGCACTACTTACTGTAAATATAGTTTAATAAAACATTAGATTGTGAATCTAAAGATAGAGGCTAACCCCTCTTATTTACCGAAAAAGCATGCAAGAACTGCTAACTCATGCCCCCACACTTAAAAATGTGGCTTTTTCACACTTTTAAAGGATAACAGTTATCCGTTGGCCTTAGGAGCCAAAAACCTTGGTGCAACTCCAAATAAAAGTAATAAATATATTACACACCCTAACATTCACATCACTTATAGCCCTACTCGCCCCTATCGCAATGACTCTCACAAACAACCAAAACCACCCCAACTACCCCAACCATGTAAAAACCATGGTCTCCTATTCCTTCTTTATCAGCCTAATTCCTACCACCATATTCATCTACTCCAACCAAGAAACAATAATCTCCAACTGAAATTGAATTACCATGCACACAATAAACATCTCTATAAGCTTTAAACTAGATTACTTCTCAATACTATTTATACCAGTTGCATTGTTCGTAACATGGTCTATCATAGAATTCTCCATGTGATATATGCACACTGACCCAAGCATCAACCGATTCTTTAAATACTTGTTAACATTTTTAGTCACAATAATAATTCTAGTAACAGCTAACAACCTGTTTCAACTATTCATTGGCTGAGAGGGAGTAGGGATCATATCCTTCTTATTGATCAGCTGATGGTACGGTCGAACAGACGCAAACACAGCAGCACTTCAAGCTATCCTATATAATCGCATTGGAGACGTCGGCTTCATTCTATCTATAGCATGATTTATAACCAACCTGAATACATGAGAAATCCAACAAATCTTTGCTCTACAACCAAACAACACCAATGTTCCCCTAGCCGGGCTACTTCTAGCAGCCACAGGCAAGTCAGCCCAATTCGGGCTACATCCATGACTACCATCAGCCATAGAAGGCCCAACACCTGTCTCTGCCCTACTCCACTCCAGCACAATAGTCGTAGCAGGTGTTTTCCTACTCATCCGATTTCATCCCATAATAGAACACAACCCACTCATCCAAACAACAGCACTATGCATAGGAGCTATAACAACCCTATTCACAGCCATATGTGCCCTCACCCAAAACGACATTAAAAAAATCATCGCATTCTCTACCTCAAGCCAACTAGGCCTAATAATAGTAACCATTGGCATCAATCAACCACATTTAGCCTTCCTTCACATCTGCACCCACGCATTCTTTAAAGCCATACTATTTATATGTTCAGGATCAATTATCCATAGCCTCCATGACGAACAAGACATTCGAAAAATAGGAGGCCTATACAAAACCATGCCCATAACAACCACAGCTCTTATCATCGGAAGTTTAGCCCTAACAGGCATGCCCTTTCTAACAGGCTTCTACTCAAAAGACCTAATCATTGAAGCCACTAACACGTCGTATACCAACGCCTGAGCCCTACTAATAACTCTAATCGCCACCTCCCTAACTGCCGTATACAGCACCCGAATCGTTTTCTTTGCACTGCTAAAACAACCACGCTTCCCCACCACATCACCAATCAATGAAAACAATCCCCTACTACTTAACCCCATCAAGCGCCTTATAGCAGGCAGCATATTTGCCGGTTTCCTAATCTCTAATAACATCCACCCCATGAACATCCCCCAACTAACAATACCACTATACTTAAAACTTACAGCAATGTTCGTAACACTACTAGGCTTCACCATTGCCCTAGAATTAAGCTCAATAACCTCAAACCTAAAAACCAAGTCCCCTACAAGTATATTCAAATTTTCTAACCTTCTCGGCTATTTCCCCGCCATCATTCACCGCCACCCATCTTTATTAAAACTAACTATAAGCCAAAAGCTAGCTTCCCACCTAACAGATAACATTTGATTAGAAACCACTCTACCAAAAACAATCTCCCAATTCCAACTAAAAATTTCCACACTTACTTCCACCCAAAAAGGCCTAATTAAACTCTATTTCCTCTCCTTCCTAATCACACTAACACTAGTCATACTAATTAGTTACCCCGTGTAATCTCTATGATAACCACAACAGCAACCAAAAGAGTCCATCCAGTCACAATAACTAACCAAGTGCCATAATTATACAGACCAGAAGCCCCCACAGCCTCCTTATTAAAAACCCCGGTATTGCCAGTATCATACACAACTCAATCCCCCAGACCATCAAACTTAACAACCAACTCCAACTCCATATTCTTAACAACATTAAAAACTAACATAGACTCCATAAGCACTCCAACAACAAAAGCCCCTAACACAGTCTTATTAGAGATCAGCACCTCAGGATACTGCTCAATAGCTATAGCAGTAGTATACCCAAAAACAACCAACATCCCCCCCAAATAAACCAAAAACACCATCAGCCCCAAAAACGGACCACCAAAACCCACAATAATACCACAACCAACACTCCCCCCCACAATTAAGCCAACCCCTCCGTAAATAGGAGAAGGTTTAGAAGAAACCCCCACAAAGCTAATAACAAATATAACACTTAAAATGAATATGATATACGTCATCATTATTCCTACATGGACTTACCCATGACTAATGACATGAAAAATCATCGTTGTATTTCAACTATAAGAACAATAATGACAAACCTCCGAAAAATCCACCCACTACTTAAAATCATTAACACCTCCTTTGTAGACCTACCAGCTCCAGCAAGCCTGTCATCATGATGAAACTTCGGGTCTCTCTTAGGAGTTTGCTTAGCTGTACAGATTTTAACAGGCTTGTTTCTAGCCATACACTATACATCCGACACAGCCACAGCATTCAATTCCGTAACACATATTTGCCGAGACGTCAACTATGGCTGAATAATCCGATATGCTCATGCTAACGGAGCCTCCATATTTTTCATCTGCCTGTACATGCACGTGGGCCGAGGACTATACTACGGCTCCTACACCTACTCAGAAACATGAAACATCGGCATCCTTCTCCTATTCACCACCATAGCCACTGCATTTATAGGGTATGTACTACCATGAGGTCAAATATCATTCTGAGGGGCAACAGTCATCACAAACCTCCTATCCGCCGTACCCTATATTGGAACTGAACTTGTACAATGAATCTGAGGTGGATTTTCAGTAGACAAAGCAACCCTAACCCGATTCTTTGCCTTCCACTTCCTTTTACCATTCATCATCTCAGCCCTAGTGATAGTTCACCTACTATTCCTACACGAAACAGGGTCCAATAACCCAACAGGTATCCCATCAGACTCAGACATAATCCCATTCCACCCTTACTACACAATCAAGGACATTTTAGGCCTCTTACTCCTACTAACAGTACTATCAGCCCTAGTACTATTCTCACCCGACCTCTTAGGAGACCCAGATAACTACACACCAGCAAACCCACTAAACACCCCCCCACACATCAAACCAGAATGGTATTTCCTGTTCGCCTATGCCATCCTACGCTCCATTCCCAATAAACTAGGAGGCGTACTAGCCCTAGTCCTATCAATCCTAATTCTAGCAGTTATCCCACTATTACACACCTCTAAGCAACGAAGTATAGCATTCCGTCCCCTCAGCCAATGCCTATTCTGACTACTAGTCGCAAATCTCCTCACCCTAACCTGAATCGGAGGCCAGCCAGTAGAACACCCATTTATCATCATCGGACAGACCGCCTCAGTACTCTACTTCACCACAATCTTAATTCTCATACCACTTACTGCCTTAGCCGAAAATAAACTCTTAAAATGAAGAGTCTACGTAGTATATCTATTATACTGGTCTTGTAAGCCAGAGAAGGGATTTACCTTCCCCGTGGACCTCAAGGAGGAGGGACAACCCCCACCATCAGCACCCAAAGCTGATATTCTATATTAAACTACCCCTTGACCCATGCATACTATGTATAACTAACATTATATTATTATCCCCATGAATATTCTTGTAATACTACATATTATTAATAGTACATACGTACATACATTCAATAATCGTACATACACCATTCTATTACGTTAATCCACACCAACATGACTATCCCTCAAGTAACCTTGGTCTCTTTATCTACCAACCTCCGTGAAACCAGCAACCCGCCCAATACGGACTCCTCTTCTCGGACCCGGCCCATTTAACTTGGGGGTTTCTAGCTAGCTCCAACGTAAACGGCATCTGGTTCTTGCTTCAGGGCCATGGCACCTAATAATCGCCCACACGTTCCCCTTAAATAAGACATCACGATGGATTAGTGACTAATCAGCCCATGCCGCGGCATAACTGAACTGTCATACCTCAGGTAGGATTTTTTTCGGGGTATGCTTGGACTCAACTACGGCCGTAGAGGCCAGGGGTCAGGGGCATATAATCCCTACGAGCCTACGGTGTACCTTAAATCACTACCATAATGGTAAGCATGGAAAGAAAGTCAATGATCAATAGACATATGAAGTAACAGCACAATAAAACTTTACCCACACGAAACGTTCTTAAGTTGTTATAAGTCAATGGTTCAGGACATAGCCTATTATATATTCCCCCCTTTCGGCGTACGTACACGTACACGTACACGTACACGTACACGTACACGTACACGTACACGTACACGTACACGTACACGTACACGTACACGTACACGCACACGCACACGCACACGCACACGCACACGTACACGTACACGTACACGTACACGTACACGTACACGTACACGTACACGTACACGTACACGTACACGCGTTTTAAGTATATAGCTTTTTAAGGTCGACAAACCCCCTTACCCCCGTTAATCCAATGCCCAATATCTGTGTATCCTGCCAAACCCCAAAAACAGGGCAGACATTAGGCAATTTAAAAATTAACGATATTAAAACCAAAACCCTCATGACCGGTGTATTGAATAAAATAATAACCGACCGCTACTACTTTAAGGAATTAATTTTCCTTAGACAGATAATCCTCTAGATCCTTAGCAAATTTTCATTTTTCAT